ACTCTTCTTTTTGACTCTCAAAGATGGAACCTCCCGTTCCGATATATAAAAAATGATCGATTTGAAAATGCTGTAAAAAATGAAATGTCACAATATTTTTTTTATACATGTCGAAGTGATGGAAAAGAAAGAATATCTTTTACATATCCACCCAGTTTGGCAACTTTCTGGGAAATGATACAAAGAAAAATGTCTTTGTTCACAATAGAAAAACGACTCTCTGATGAATTCTGTGATCATTGGAGTTATACCAATGAACAAAAAAAGAACAACCTTAGTACAGAATTTCGAAATCGAATTGAAGCTTTAGATGAAAAAAGATCTAGTATGCTAAATGTCCTCGAAAAACGGATTAGGTTGTGTAATGATGAAACTAAAAAAGACTACTTGCCTAAAATCTATGATCCTTTTTTGACCGGACCCCACCGTGCAAAGATCAAAAACTTTTTTTCATCCTCAATCCTAAATAAAACTGTAATAAAAAATTACATAGAGACAAGTTCGATAAATAAGATTCACGGTCTACTTTTGACTCGAGATTATGACAAATTGGAAAAGCAAATAGATAAATTTGATAAAAATTTACTATCAATAGAAAAAAAAAAACTTTCTTCATTTCCATTGTCCGAAAGCGAAGAGGAAAGAGTTTATTTAGCGGATCTAATGAAAATTTTTACATTTTTATTTAACCCTCTTATAACTAATCCCAATTCTAAAAGAATTAGAAAAAAATCTATTGGAATAAAAGAAATCACTAAAAAAGTTCCTCGATGGTCATACAAATTAATCGACGAGTTGGAACAACAGGAGGGGGGAGAAAATGAAGAAAAGATAGCAGCGGATCATGAGATTCGGTCAAGAAAAGCCAAACGTGTAGTGGTTTTTACTGATAACCAAACAAATAATGATACTAATACGACAAATACTAATAATGATGATGAACCGGACGAAGTTGCTTTGATACGTTATTCACAACAATCAGATTTTCGTCGAGACATAATCAAGGGATCCATGCGTGCTCAAAGACGTAAAACAGTCATTTGGAAACTGGTTCAAGCAAATGTGCATTCCCCTCTTTTTTTGGACAGAATAGACAAATCCATTTTTTCGTTTCATATCTCCGAGCTAGTGAAATTCATTTTTCAAAACTCGATGGATAAAAAAACGAAAAAATGGCGAATTTCAGATTATACCGAGCAAAAGACAAAAGAAAGTGAGAAAAAAAAAGAAGAAGAAAAAAGAGAAGAGAAAGGACGAATAGATATAGCGGAAACCTGGGATAACATTCTATTTGCTCAAGGGATAAGAGGTTCGATATTAATAATCCAATCTTTTCTTAGAAAATATATTATATTACCTTCATTGATAATAGGGAAAAATATAGCCCGTATGCTATTATTTCAATTTCCCGAGTGGTCAGAAGACTTAAAGGACTGGAATAGGGAAATGCATGTTAAATGCACCTATAATGGTGTTCAATTATCAGAAACAGAATTTCCAAAAAACTGGTTGACAGACGGGATTCAGATAAAGATCCTCTTTCCTTTTTCCCTTAAACCTTGGCACAGATCTAAGTTACGATCCACTCAAAAAGATCCGCGGAAACTCAAAAGGAAAGGGCAAAAAATCGATTTTTGTTTTTTAACAGTTTGGGGAATGGAAACCGGACTTCCTTTCGGTTCCCCCCGAAAACAACGTTCATTTTTTGAACCCATTTTAAAAGAACTCAAAAAAAAAATTCTCAAATTTCAAAAGAAATCCTTTCTAATTATACAGGTTTTAAAAGAACGAACAAAATCTTTTCTAAACGTCTCAAAAGAACCAAACAAATGGTTCATCAAAAGCATTCGATTTATAAAAAGAATAAGAAAAGAACTTTCAAAAATGAACCCAACTCTATTATTTGGATTAAGAGAAAGATCTGAATTGACTGAAACTCAAAAAGAAAAATATTTGATAATGAGTAATCAGATGATTCACGAATCGTCCATTCAAATTCAATTCCGAAATTTGAAAGATTATTCATTCACAGAAAAAAAACTGACGGATCTGCTTAATAGAATAAGCACAATCCAAAATCAAATAGATCAAATTACAAAAGATAAGAAGAAAGGGTTTTTAACTCCAGAACTCAATATTATTAGTTCTAATAAAACGCGTTCTCCTGATAAACTAGTACAATCAATAAAAACGATTTTACAGAAATTAAAAAGAAGAAATGCTCGATTAATCCGAAAATCCTATTATTTTCTAATATTTTGCATTGAAAGGATATACATAAATATCGTTTTATGTATCATTTCTATTCCCAAGATCAATACACAACTTTTTTTTGAATTTTCAAAAAAAAGAATTGATAAATACATTTACAATAATGAAACAAATAAAGAAAAAGTTTATAAAACAAATAAAAATAAAATTCGCTTTATTTCGACTATAAAAGCGTCGCTTTCTGATATTAGGAATAAGAATTCAAAAGGTCTTTGTGACTTATCCTCTTTGTCCCAAGCCTATGTATTTTACAAATTATACCAAAATCACCTTATTAACTTATCTAAGTTAAGATATGTTCTTCCATATCGCGGGACATCCCCTTTTCTTAAGAAAGAAATAAAGGATTATTTTGAAGCACAAGAAATATTTCATTCAAAATTAAAACATAAAAATATTTTGAATTTTGGAATAAAGCAATGGAAAAACTGGTTAAGGGTTCATTATCAATATGATTTATCTCCAATTAGATGGTATCGCTTAGTCCCCCAAAAATGGCGAACTAAAGTCAATCAACAACGTATGAATGAAAATACAGACTTAAATAAAAGGTATTCTGATGAAAAAAGAGACCAATTAATTCATTACAAAAAATTAAATGATTTTGAAGCAAATTCATTATCATTACCGAATCAAAAATATAACTTTCTAAAATACTATAGATATGACCTTTTTTCATATAAATCTATTAATTACGAAGATAAGAAGGATTCATATATTTATGTATCACCACTATGTATAAATAATAAACAAGAGATTTCTTACAATTACAATATACATAAACGTAAATTATTTGATATTCCCGAAAGTATTATCCCTCTCAATCATTTTTTAGGACAACATGATATTATGAATCTGGATAAGTTTCCAGATCGCAAATATTTTGATTGGAGATTCCATTTTTGTCTTAGAAATAAAGTCGATATTGAGTCCTGGATCGATACCGATACAAATGGTAATAAAAATATTAAGGCTGAGGTTAATAATAATTATCAACTAATTGATACAATTAATCAAAAAGGTCTTTTTGATCTTACACTTTATCAAACCCAAGGAATCCACCCATCCACAAACCAAAACCCCCTTTTTGATTGGATGGGGATGAATGAAGAAATACTAAGCCGTCCCATCTCGAATCTGAAACTTTGGTTCTTCCCAGAATTTGTCCTATTTTATAATACATATAAAATAAAACCGTGGGCCATACCAATCAAATTACTTCTTTTAAATTGGAATGGAAATGCAAATTTTATTGAAAATAAAACCATTAATAGAAATAAAAAAGGAGATCTTTTTATATTATTGAATAAAAAAAAATCTAGTGAATTAGAGAATAAAAATCAAGAAGAAAAAGAATCCCCAGGCCGGGGTAATCTTAAATCCGATGCACAAAACCAGGCAAAGAATATTGAAGAAGATTATGAAGGCTCGAATATGAAAAAACGAAGAAAAAAAAAGAAATCCAAGAGCAACACAGAAATAGAGCTCGATTTCTTCCTAAAAAGGTATTTACGTTTTCAATTGAGATGGGATGATTCTTTAAATCAAAGAATGATCAATAATATCAAAGTATATTGTCTCCTGCTTAGATTGATAAATCCAAAAGAAATTGCTATATCCTCTATGGAAAGGGGCGAAATGCGTCTGGATATTATGATGATTCAAAAAGATTTCACTCTTACGCAATTGATGAAAAGGGGGGTATTAATTATCGAACCAGTTCGCTTGTCTATAAAAAATGACGGACAATTTTTTCTCTATCAAACGATAAATATTTCATTGGTTCATAAGAGTAAGCACCAAATTAATAAAAGATCCAGATACCTAGAAAAAGGTTATATTGATAAGAAAAATACTGAAAATAGAGACAAAAATCATTCGGATTTTTTTATTCCTGAAAAAATTTTATCCACTAAACGGCGCAGAGAATTAAGAATTCTAATTTCTTTCTATTCGAGAAATGGAAATGTTATACAAAAAAATCCGGTATTTTGCAAATACGTAAAAAACTGTGGGGAAGTTGTGGATAACAGCGACAAAAAAAAAAATAAACTAATTAACTTAAAATTCTTTCTTTGGCCTAATTATCGATTAGAAGATTTAGCTTGTATGAATCGATATTGGTTTGATACCAATAATAGCAGCCGTTTCAGTATGCTAAGGATACATATGTATCCACGATTGCAAATTCGTTAATGATACCCTATTTGATATATGAAACAAAGAGATGCATTCTTTTCCATTCCGATACCGGAATACAAATCCAATGCACGTATCAATACCGATTAGATCTATAAATGAATCAACAGAATCTTATTCTTTTTTAGATTTTCTTTTGAGTGTAAAAATATACCATGCTTTCATAGTCCTATTCCAATCAACTTGGAAATTGGATTGATGAACTTTATTTCATCAAATTAATTGAGAAAATTCGGAGTTCGTAAAGAAATTAGATTATTGTATATACAAAATAAAAATGACTAGCATTATTCTTACTGATTGGTAAAATTCATTTATTTCAAAAAGAAAAAAGGACGATAGAAGATTTTTTTATGGTAAAAAATGCATTCATTTCCATTATTTCACAAGAAGAAAACAGGGGGTCTGTTGAATTTCAAGTCGTTAGCTTCACCAATAAGATACGAAGACTTACTTCCCATTTGGAATTCCACAGAAAAGACTATTTATCCCAGAGAGGTCTACGTAAAATCCTGGGAAAACGACAACGACTGCTGTCTTATTTGGCAAAGAAAAACAAAGTCCGTTATAAAGAATTAATTAGTCAGTTAGATATCCGGGAATCAAAAACTCGTTAATTTGAAAAAGAACTTGAATTATTTTATTTCTTAGATCTTGAATTTTGATGAACCTTTTCTCGTTTTGAGCAATTCATGAAAGAATGAATCGAGGAATAACCTATGAATGTAACAACTACAAGAAAAGACCTCATGATAGTCAATATGGGACCTCACCACCCATCAATGCATGGTGTTCTTCGGCTCATCCTTACTCTAGATGGTGAAGATGTTATTGATTGTGAGCCAATATTGGGTTATTTACACAGAGGGATGGAAAAAATTGCGGAAAACCGAACTGTTATACAATATCTGCCTTATGTAACACGTTGGGATTATTTAGCGACTATGTTCACAGAAGCAATAACCGTAAATGGACCAGAACAGTTAGGGAATATTCAAGTACCTAAAAGAGCCAGTTATATCAGAATAATTATGTTAGAGTTGAGTCGTATAGCTTCTCATCTCTTATGGCTTGGCCCTTTTATGGCGGATATTGGTGCCCAGACTCCCTTTTTCTACATTTTAAGAGAAAGAGAATTAGTATATGATCTATTTGAAGCTGCCACCGGTATGAGAATGATGCATAATTATTTTCGTATCGGGGGCGTAGCGGCCGATTTACCGCATGGGTGGATAGATAAATGTTTGGATTTCTGTGATTATTTTTTAACAGCAGTTTCAGAATATCAAAAACTTATTGCGCGGAATCCTATTTTTTTAGAACGAGTCGAGGGGGTAGGCATTATTGGCGGGGAAGAAGCAAAAAATTGGGGTTTATCAGGACCAATGCTACGAGCTTCCGGAATAGAATGGGATCTTCGTAAAGTTGATCGTTATGAATGTTACGACGAATTGGATTGGGAAATCCAGTGGCAAAAAGAAGGGGATTCATTAGCTCGTTACTTAGTCCGAATCAGTGAAATGACGGAATCTATAAAAATTATTCAGCAGGCTCTGGAAGGAATTCCGGGGGGGCCTTATGAAAATTTGGAAATCCGATGCTTTGATAGAGAAAGGGATCCAGAATGGAACGGTTTTGAATATCGATTCATTAGTAAAAAACCTTCTCCCACTTTTGAATTGCCGAAGCAAGAACTTTATGTACGCGTCGAAGCTCCAAAAGGAGAATTGGGCATTTTTTTAATAGGGGATCAGAGCGGTTTTCCTTGGAGATGGAAAATCCGTCCGCCCGGTTTTATCAATTTGCAAATTCTCCCTCAGTTAGTTAAAAGAATGAAATTGGCTGATATTATGACGATACTAGGTAGCATAGATATCATTATGGGAGAAGTAGATCGTTGAAATGATAATTGATACAACCGAAGTACAAGATATTAATTCTTTTTCCAGATTGCAATCCTTGAAAGAGGTCTATGGAATCATATGGATGCTTGTACCTATTTTGAGTCTTGTATTGGCAATTACTATAGGTGTACTCGTAATAGTGTGGTTAGAAAGGGAAATATCCGCAGGAATACAACAACGTATTGGGCCTGAATACGCCGGGCCTCTGGGAATTCTTCAAGCTTTAGCCGATGGAACAAAACTCATTTTCAAAGAGAATCTTCTCCCGTCTCGAGGAGATACTCTTTTATTCAGTATAGGACCATCCATAGCAGTTATATCAATTTTACTAAGTTATTCAGTAATTCCTTTTAGCTATCACCTTGTATTATCTGATCTCGATATCGGTGTTTTTTTATGGATTGCCATTTCCAGTATTGCTCCCGTCGGACTTCTTATGTCAGGATATGGATCAAATAATAAATATTCCTTTTTAGGTGGTCTACGAGCCGCTGCTCAATCAATTAGTTATGAAATACCATTAACTCTTTGTGTGTTATCAATATCTCTACGTGTGATTCGCTTAGACATAAACCTTTCTTAATTTCTTTCTTTTTAGTAAAGAAATGGATATCTTCATTGTTTTATTCATTATTATTCATGTTGATGAACTAAATCAGATAGTTATATGAGTGAAAAAAACAGCTTATAAATTAGCAGTAAAAAGATTGAGTCTCATTTCCTACGTACAAGAATTAAAAGAAAGTAAATATAAGCAAAACTTTTACCCCAGGATTGGTTGATTAGTCATCCTAGCTTGAAGCGGGCTCAAAACATCAACCGTATAGAGTTTTCGTTATCGTTTGTTTCTATGTAGTACCAGAACGGATGATTGAGAAAAAATAAGTGGATGGTTAGGAACACAAAAATACATAAAGGATTAGTGATGGAGATATATTATGTAAATTATCCAAAAGGATCTTTTTTCATAACATAAAAAGAATACTAATTGGGGCTTGAAGTTTGGTAGAAATGATCAAGCAGTACTCCTCGCGATTCCGATCCAGAGTATGCTCCTATCCACAGATTACAAAATGACTATCAGGAACGAAATAATCCTTTTTTGAAACCCCCATTTTCAGAAAGA